ATGAAGGGGGAATTGGGCAGATTTAGCAACAGAACCACAAAATAACAATAGGGCACACAAAGTAACAAAAAAAACATTAACGTCATTATTAGAAATCAAGTTATTGAATATTTGAAACAAATCCCGAAATTCCAAACTACCCGTTAGCCAATAAAGACCCAAAATTCCTAATAATAAACCAAAATCCCCGATACGATTAGTTACAAACGCCTTTTGACAAGCATTTGCTGCAATAGGACGTGTGAACCAAAAACCAATTAATAGATAAGAACACATTCCAACCAATTCCCAAAAAATATAAATTTGTATCAAATTAGAACTAGTAACTAATCCCAACATTGAAGTATTAAAAAAACTCATATAAGCAAAAAATCTTAAATATCCTTGATCATGAGACATATAATTATCACTATAAATAAGAACCAAAATGCCAACAGTAGTGATTAATATTAACATAATAGAGGTAAGTGAATCGATCAAGTAACCAAACTCTAAAGAAAGATCATTATTTATAGTCCAAGACCACACATATTGATAGATAGAACTCTTATTGTTATTGATTTGATCAATCGACAGATCGACCGAAAAGAGCATAACTATACCTAACAATAAAATACTCGGAAAAGCCCACATACGGCGAAGATTTTTTGTTGCGCTGGGAAAAAGTAGAAGTACCACCCCTATCAACATAGGAACTGGAAGTGGAATAAAAGGTATGATCCATGAAGATTGATGTGTATATTCCATAAAAAAAAAATTTTATTTGTAATGAGTTTTGTTTCTTATTCGCCGGTTTTATCTCTTTTGTAAAGGGTTCAGTTAATAAAAAAGAGTGAATAACGTGAACATATAAATAGAATTTTTTATTCTTCTGAATCTTTGCACAATACTTCCAATATTGAAAAGTAAAAATGTAAAAACGGTCCAAAAAAAAATTCCTAGTGAAAAATGAACTTTATTTTTAGTAATATTTTTTACTATTAATAAATAAAAAAATATTTATTAAAATTCTCATAAAAACAAAATTTGTCAAATAATAATTTCATTTTTTTATTTGACAATTCTACAAATATTATTTTCTAAAAAGCGCGTATAAAAAATTGTACCAAAACTTAGAACATTCGTTTATTTTTATATGTATAAAAATTTTTTATATGACATAACTCAATCAAATACGAATTTTTTTCTTTTATTTATATTCAGAAGCATTCGTTTAGTTTCGAACTAATTGATTTTTTACATTACAATACAAAGATATCTATGTTTGGCAAAATTTTTAAAAAAGTGTTATAGTTATAATATTCAATGTTTTACTTTAGATAGAAAAAAAAGGGGATAAGATATATGGCTAATTAATCAAAGAACAATTAGTTTTCATTTACAGAAATACAGAAAAGAAGATATGTCTTTCACATGACCTGTAGCAATGTAAAAAAAAAAAATATTAGTTAGATGGCAGTTCCAAAGAAACGCACTTCTAGATCAAAAAAAAAAATCCGGAAAAACGTTTGGAAAAAGCGAGGATATTGGACAGCATTGAAAGCTTTTTCATTAGCGCAATCAATTTCTACAGGGAATTCAAAAAGTTTTTTTGTATAACAAATACAAACGTTGGAATATTCTAAATTAGCTGGATTCAAGGAATATTCTCGAATATTGAATTTATTTTTTTTAATAAAGAATTTTTTATATTTAATAAATTAATTAATAAATTCAATTTTAAATTGATTTATTAACTCAGATATTTTATTAAATCATATATATCTATTTTAGAATAAGAAAAAAAAATCCCTTGAATGTAACACTAAATTGGTGAAAATATATATATAATTAATTAAATAATAAATATTAATTAAATAATAAATAAGAAAATTAAAAAATAAGAATAAAGAATATATATAATAATAAATATATATAAAGAATAAAAAGAATAGAATAATAATATAATAAATAATTCATTAAAAACTACAAAAGAGAGAATTTTATGTTCCATTTCCAGATTCAAGTCAGAATTATCTAGTTCCAACAATGCTTGTTTTTGAAAACAGAGAATCAACTACAAAAAACCATTCCTCGTTGTTAAATATTAAAACAGAAACTCGAAACAAAAAAAAACGACAATAAGAATTCGTATTGAAATTGAACCATTCTAATGAAAAAAAAAAGAATATTAATATATATATTTATAAATATTTATATAATATTTATATCTATATTATTTTATATATTTCTATCTAAATTATATATTTATATATAATTTAGATAGAAATATATTCTATATTTCAATAGAATAATAATAATATTATAGAATAATAATAATATTATTATAAAAAAGATAATAATCTAATCCATTTTATTATAAATTTATTCAATTCAAATAATTATAATAGAATTCCTTTCATTCTTTAATGTTTATTTTATTATAAAAATCTCAAATTTTATTTTTTTTTTTGATTCTTTCAATATCGACGATTGAGAAAAAATCGGTTATTATGATTTCGAGTAAGCCGCTATGGTGAAATTGGTAGACACGCTGCTCTTAGGAAGCAGTGCTAGAGCATCTCGGTTCGAGTCCGAGTGGCGGCATGGCATCTTATCTTCTAAAAGAGTAAGTCCTATAATGAATTCAATTTCCGATTTCTCGTTCTAGTATTAGTATTCAGACACTCTTTTTCATTTTTTTTTTTATGATACTTTCAACTTTAGAGCATATATTAACTCATATATCGTTTTCGGTCGTATCAATTGTAATTTCAACTCATTTGATAACCTTATTAGTCAATGAAATCTTAGGATTATATGATTCGTCCAAAAATGGTATGATAATAACCTTTTTCTGTATAACGGGATTGTTAATTACTCGCTGGATTTTTTCGGGCCATTTACCATTTAGTGATTTATATGAATCATTAATCTTCCTTTCCTGGTGTTTTTCCATTTTTCATATGATTTTATGTTTTAAAAAAAATAAAAACGATTTAAGTACAATAATAGCACCAAGTGTTATTTTTACCCAAGGCTTTGCTACTTCGGGTATTTTAACCGAAATGCATCAATCTGCAATATTAGTACCCGCTTTACAATCTCATTGGTTAATGATGCACGTAAGTATGATGATATTTGGCTATGCAGCTCTTTTATGTGGATCGTTATTATCAGTAGCCATTTTAATTATTACATTTCGAGAAGTCATACAAATTTTTGGTAAAAGCAATGATTTGTATTTATTAAATCAATCATTTTCTTTTGCTGAGATTGAGATCAAATACATGAATATGAATGAAAGAAACAATGTTTTAGAAAAAACTTATTTTTCTTCTTCTAGAAATTATTACAGGTCTCAGTTTATTCAACAATTGGATCGTTGGAGTTATCGTATTATTAGTCTGGGTTTTATCTTTTTAACGATAGGTATTCTTTCAGGAGCAGTATGGGCTAATGAGGCATGGGGGTCATATTGGAATTGGGATCCAAAGGAAACTTGGGCCTTTATTACTTGGACCATATTTGCGATTTATTTACATACTAGAAAAAATACAAAATTGGAAGGTGTAAATTCTTCAATAGCGGCCTCTCTGGGCTTTTTTATAATTTGGATATGTTATTTGGGGATCAATCTATTAGGTATAGGATTACACAGTTATGGTTCATTTCCATCGAATTGAATTAATCCTTCTAATTGAATTAAAGTGAGTAAAGGACCTGACAAATAAAGAAAGCATATATATAAGAAATTAGATTATAGATATATGAATATATAAATAGAAAAATAAATATCGAAATATAAAGAAACTTCGAAAAAAATAAATCGTCGAGAACCCTTTAAATCAAGTAATGGAATGATTCAAGGGGTTCTCACAAACAATAAACATATTCGATTACATTTTTTCTTATTATGGTTTTTTTTTTCTTTTTGATTTTGGTTTTTATTCATTTATTCACGAGAAAACTTTTTAGAAAAAAGTCGATAGAATGGCTTCAACCTTGTCAACCGAGAATGATAAAATGAAATCTGGATAAATACCAATACCTATTACGGGTATAAGGATAGAAAGCGAAATAAATAATTCTCGCGGCCCAGAATCAAAAAAATACGAGTTTGGTGTATTAAAAAGCTTGTATCCATAGAACATCTGCCGTAACATGGATAATGAATAAATAGGAGTTAATATTATTCCAATTGCTGTTACAAAAGTAATTAGTATTTTTGTGATTAAAAGATATTTTTGGCTGGTAATTATTCCCCAAAAAACTATCAATTCTGCAACAAAACCGCTCATGCCCGGCAATGCAAGGGAAGCCATCGATAAGATACTAAAAACCGTGAATATTTTTGGCATTGGAATAGCCATTCCGCCCATTTCGTCAAGATAAAGAAGACGTAGTCTATCATAACTAGTTCCCGCCAAGAAAAAAAGCGCAGCGCCAATAAATCCATGAGATATTATTTGTAAAATGGCCCCATTGAGCCCTGTATCGCTTATGGAACCAATTCCAATAATTATGAAACCCATATGAGATACCGAGGAATAAGCTATTCTTTTTTTTAAATTACGTTGACCAAAAGATGTTGAAGCTGCATAGATTATTTGAATTGAACCTAATATCATTAACCAAGGTGAAAATATAGAATGAGCGTGGGGTAATAATTCCATATTAATTCGAACCAATCCATACGCTCCCATTTTTAATAAGATTCCGGCTAAAAGCATACAAGTGCTGTAATGTGCCTCGCCGTGGGTGTCTGGTAACCATGTATGTAAGGGTATAATCGGCAATTTGACAGCAAAAGTCAAAATAAATCCCATATAGAATATTAGTTCGAGCGCCGCGGGATACGATTGATTAGTTAATGTTTCAAAATTGAATGTCGGTTCATTAGAAGCATAGAAAGCGATACCTAGAATTCCCATTAATAAAAAAACAGAGCTTCCCGCAGTGTATAAAATAAACTTTGTAGCGGAATACAAACGTTTTTTTCCCCCCCACATGGATAAAAGTATATAAACTGGAATTAATTCTAATTCCCACATGATGAAAAAAAGTAAAATGTCTCGAGAAGAAAATGGTCCTATTTGACCGCTATACATTGCTAACATCAGGAAATGGAATAATCGGGATTCTCGAGTAACTGGCTGAGCCGCTAAAGTAGCTATAGTGGTAATAAATCCCGTCAGTAAAATGGGTCCTATAGAGAGTCCATCTATCCCGAGTCTCCAGTAAAAATCAAAATAATTGATCCATTTATAATTTTCCGTAAGTTGGATTAATGGATCATCCAATTGGAAATGATAACAAAATGCATAGGTTGTTAGAAGGAGATCGATTAAGCATATACAAATCGTATACCACTTAATTACCTTATTTCCTCGATGAGGAAATAAGAAGATTAAGGAACCTCCGGCTATAGGCAAAAGTACAACTATTGTTAACCAAGGAAAATAATTCGTGATAAAAATAAGATACACTTGGACCAGAAAAACCCGCGCTCAAAACAGAAGAATATTGATATTCTTCTGTTTTGAGCGCGGGTTTTTGCCAGTAAAAAAACGTCTTCTCGTGGTGTTTGTTTTTTGAAAGGTATCAATAAGCTAGACCCATGCTTCGAGTTGTTTCATGCCATAAATAAACTCGAACACTTAAGAAATCCGTCGGACAGGCGGATTCACACCTCTTACAACCAACACAGTCCTCTGTTCTTGGGGCAGAAGCAATTTGCTTAGCTTTACACCCATCCCAAGGTATCATTTCTAATACATCTGTGGGGCAGGCTCGTACACATTGAGTACATCCTATACATGTATCATAAATCTTTACTGAATGTGACATTAGATCTAGAGTTTTTTTTTAACATCAAAAATTTTAAATTTTCGATCTAGTAAACTCGTAAATGAATCATATATTTAGACACCAGATGAATCAACGATTTACCAGAATTTTGAAACTTAACTTAAAAAAATCGACTTCCGGGTCAATTCATAAGAGGAGAAGAGGACCAAGATACTTAGATTTCTTACGTTTTTGCAAACATGCAAATCAAAATTGATGAATATTACACTATTCTAAATTCTAATTATTATTTTTTTAATAATGATTAATACTATTTCTTCAACAAATTAGATTGATTGATACGAGTTGATTTTCTGTTACGATAAATTGAAGAAACAATAGCCAGTCCGATAGCTGCTTCAGCGGCTGCAATAGCAATAACAAAAATAGAAAAAATATTTCCTTTTAATTGGCGACTATCAAAAAAATCAGAAAAGGTTACGAAATTAATATTCACTGCATTCAGTATAAGTTCAAGACACATAAGGGCTCTAACCATATTTCGGCTCGTGATCAATCCATAGATACCAATAGAAAATAAATAGGCACTCAAAACAAGTACATGTTCGAGCATCATTAACCAACTCCTTATCCATTTTTATTCATTTTAATATAATATGAACAACAATTCAACGGATTCAATTGACTAAAGAATATAACAAGTCTGGAATAAAAGAATATATTGCCAAAAAAATGATTTTCTATAGAAACACTTTTTTTTTTCCATTCACATAGAATTCAACAGAAAAAAATGGGAAAAAAAAAAATTCTATTTTTTTTTTATTGCTAGTTCGAAATATTTCTTATTGGCGAGCCACGAAAATTGCACCTATCAAAGCAACTAAGAGAATTATGGAAATTAGTTCAAATGGAAGAAAAAAATCTGTTGATAAATGAATTCCAATTTGTTGACTAGTACTTATCAAATCTTGCTCTATAATCTGATTTGATCTTGTAGTCCAAATAATCCCGTACCATGATGTATCTGGGATAGTAGTTATTAGTGAAATAAGAATACTTGTACAAACCATCAAAGTAATTCCACTCCCAACGGTCAAAAGATGAGAATCTTGGTAATATTCCGAACCATTCATGAACATCACAGCAAATAGGATTAAAACGTTTATAGCTCCCACGTAAATAAGTAGTTGTGCGGCAGCTACAAAATGGGAATTTGATAAAATGTAGAATAGAGATATACAACCAAGAACCAGTCCCAAGGAAAAAGCAGAAAAAATTGGATTGGTAAATAATACTACTCCTAGACTTCCTAATACAAGACCTGATCCCAAAAAGACTAAAATAAAATCATGTAGTGGTTCAGGCAAATCCATTATATGTAAAAAAAGAGATAAATAAATCGAGATTTCATGACTTTAATTGATATGACCAGGGAAAATTTTGATATACGAGATTTCTCTCCGCATTGAATTTAATCCTAACAACTGGGAATTGATATGCGTATCGGTTATAGGCCAAATGTCCTTCTATTCCGTTATATGAAAGAATAGGTCGAAACTATAAGTATAACTATATGATATGTATTCTATATTTATATCTAATAAGTATAACTATACATATTCTATGTTTATAGAATTATAGAATTTCTCTATATATAAAATAATATAAAATATTTCTAATAGAATTTTGCTTTTCTAAGAGAATATAGAATAGTTTTTCTATTTTTAGAGAACATTTGGTCTATATTTATATTATTTAGTTATATATATATAAATGTTATATATATAATAATATATATTAGAAATTGAATAATATACATAATAAATAGATATGAAATATAGAAAGAATCAGATTTGTTTGATTAGAATCAGATTTGATTTATATATATTTCTTTCATATATTCTATTTCTTTTATTATTCGATACCTATATATTTCTAATTAATATTAATATATATAATTTGATAAAAAATTTTACATAATTTAATTCTAATTATTTTCATTTTTTGAATTAAAATAAAATTATATATATTATAATATATTATTATTATAATAAATAATAATAAATAAATTGTAATAATAAATTTTTTATTATAGTAGAATATTCTTTTTTTTAATTATAAAAAAAAAGAATAATATAATAAATAAATAAAAAAAAAAGAAAAAATTTGGATTATATTTTTTTATTTGGTATTTGAATTGTTCGTATTGTATAATCATCAATTACTGACATTGGTAAACGACCCAAAGCAATTTGATTATAATTCAATTCATGACGATCATAAGTCGAAAGTTCATATTCTTCAGTCATTGATAAACAATTTGTTGGACAATACTCAACACAGTTCCCGCAAAATATACAAATTCCGAAATCAATACTGTAATTAAACAATCGTTTCTTTCGAATATCCGTTTCCAGTTTCCAATCAACAACGGGTAGATCTATAGGACATACACGAACACATACTTCACAAGCAATGCATTTATCAAATTCAAAATGGATTCGACCGCGGAAACGTTCCGATGTAATTAATTTTTCATAAGGATATTGAATAGTTACGGGTAAACGATTTGCGTGGGATAAGGTAATCATGAAACTTTGACCAATGTACCTTGCAGCTCGGACTGTTTGTTGACCATAATTCATGAACCCAGTTACCATAAGGAACATATCCTGAATATCTATGAATATTTTTGTTTTGTTTCTTTCTCTTGTTTGAGACAAGTTACAAATATAGAGGATCAATCTTTTACAGTGAAAACAGTTGAGACGAAGTTGTTAATAATAGATTACCGAGAGAAATAGGTAAAAGAAACTTCCATCCAAGATTTAACAATTGGTCCATTCTTAGCCTAGGCAAAGTCCATCTTGTTGTGATAGAAAGGAACAAGAACAAATAAGTTTTAGCTAATGTAATAAAGATATCAATTGTAGTTCCAAAAACCCCATATGCTTTAGTTATCTCAAAAAACTCAGAAACTAATATGTACGGAACAGGGATATTTGAACCGCCCAAGTAAAGAACTGTTACAAATAATGAAGAAATTAATAGATTTAAATAAGAAGCAACATAAAATAAACCAAATCTTATACCTGAATATTCCGTTTGATAACCCGCTACTAATTCTTCTTCCGCTTCTGGTAAATCAAAAGGTAATCTTTCGCATTCTGCTAGGGAAGAAAGTAGAAAAACGATGAAACCTATAGGTTGACGCCACAAATTCCATCCCCAAAAATCATATTTTGATTGTGCATCAATTATATCAACTGTACTTAAACTGTTAGATAATCCTAGTCGGTGATAACATTACTGTCCCATCGCTATTCCAGAACCGTACATGAGATTTTCACCTCATACGGCTCCTCGAAAGTCTTAAATAAATATAAGGACCGGGCCGATTGTTTGTCTTTTGCTATATCCCTAAGAGGGATAAGATTCCAATTTATCGGACGGTTTTGAATTAGACCAATTGAATTCCGTGTGTTCTAATTTATAATTTTATAATAAAGATAAAAAAATGAATTTTTTATAAAAGATACAAAAGGCACTTCTGAATTTATCTTATCCCTAAAAAAAAATATAAAATTTTTTAAGTAATAACTTTATTCTTCAATATTCTTCAATAAAATAATCTTTTAGAATTTTCAATAACCCTCCCCGTCGTTTTTGATTACGAAAAAATAATTACATATTAGTTTCTAAATTATGATATGACATAAATTCTATCTCCATAAATATGGATTCAAAATCCCTATGGATAAAAAAAATATAAAAAAGGGGTCAGTCCCTTTTTGATTTTTTTTCGTTCCTATTCGTCTTTTTTGTGCAAATAAAATCAAAAAGTGACTTGAAAAAAAAAAAATTAAAGGATTTTTTCGTTCCCGATAGTCATTTATTTAATCAGTGGATAGGAGCCTACTCTGGACCGGAATTTTGGGGAGTACTGCCTTGATTTTTCTACCAACTTAAAGACCCAATTAGTATTCTTTTTTCTATTATGTGGAAATGCTCTTTTTGAAAATTTACATAATCCGCGTTACTAATCCTTTGTGTATCTTGGTGGTTCTAACCGTCCACTTAATCTTTTATGAGCCTCCCTTATTTATGTTAATACATGTGTGATAATTCATCCAAACGGTAGCAAAAACGCAATAAAGTTGGTCTTTTGAACCCGAACCCGCTTCAAGACAAGATTTATAATCAACCAATCCTGGGGTAATCAGACTCTTCTGCTTCTAATTTTTTTTTTTTTTTTTCACTAAATTCTTATACATAGAAAATGAGACTCAATATTTTGACTGCAATTGAAAATCATCATACTATAACCATATATAAACTATACCATAGAGAGAATTTGGTAAGGTAATGTAATATAGTATTCATAAATTGTATTCAATAGAAGCTGTTTTATTTCACTCATATAACTATCTGATTTTTTTCTTCAATACCAATTGAGAATAATAATGAATTTCTTCTACCCCTTTCCTATAAAGTGTCCTACAAAGAAAGGCGTATAAGCAATAGCATCGAAAAGTTTTTGTATCAACGAATCGCACGTAGAGATATTGATAACACACATAGAGTTAATGGTATTTCATAACTAATCGATTGAGCAGTAGCTCGTAGACCACCCAAAAAGGAATATTTATTATTTGATCCATATCCTGACATAAGAAGTCCAATGGGAGCAATACTCGAAATAGCAATCCATAAAAAAACACCGATATTGAGATCAGATAAAACAAAGTTATATCCAAAAGGAATTACTGAATAGCTTATTATAATTGATATGACTGATATGGATGGTCCGATACTGAATAAACGAATATCTCCCCTAGATGGAATAAGATTTTCCTTGAAAAGTAGTTTTGTTCCATCTGCTAGAGCTTGAAGAACTCCCCAAGGACCGGCGTATTCAGGTCCAATCCGCTGTTGTATACCTGCGGATATTTCTCTTTCTAACCATACAATTGATAGTACACTTATGGTGATTCCCAATACAAGAGTAAAGATAGGGGCAAGTACCCATAAAATTCCATATACCTCTTTAAAAGATTCCAATCTGAAAAAAGAATTGATATCTTGTATTTCTGTTGTATCAATTATCATTTCAACGATCAACTTCTCCCATAATGATATCTATGCTACCTAGTATTGTCATAATATCAGCCAATTTCATTCTTTTAACTAATTGAGAAAGAATTTGCAAATTGATAAACCCAGGTGGACGAATTTTCCATCTCCAAGGAAAACCATTCTGATCCCCTATTAGAAAAATTCCTAATTCTCCTTTTGGGGCTTCAACTCTTACATAAAGTTCTTGTTTCGGCAATTCAAAAGTTGGAGACGGTTTTTTACTAATGAATCGATATTCAAAATCATTCCATTCTGGTTCCCTTTCCCTATCAAAGTAACGGATTTCTAAATTTTCATATGGACCTCCAGGAATTCCTTCCAAAGCCTGTTGAATTATTTTTATGGATTCCACCATTTCGCCAATTCGAACTAAATAACGAGCTAATGAATCTCCTTCTTTTTGCCATTGAACTTCCCAATCAAATTCCCCGTAACACTCATAATTATCAACTTTACGGAGATCCCATTGTATTCCGGAAGCCCGAAGCATCGGTCCTGATAAACCCCAATTTATTACTTCCTTTCCACCAACAATGCCTATTCCCTCAACCCGTTCTAAAAAAATAGGATTTATCGTAATAAGTTTTTGATATTCAACAACCCCAGTTAAAAAATAATCGCAAAAATCAAAACATTTATCTATCCAACCATGAGGTAGATCAGCCGCTACTCCCCCGATACGGAAAAAATTATGCATCATTCTCATACCTGTCGCAGCTTCGAATAGATCATATATTAATTCTCTTTCTCTGAAAATATAGAAGAAAGGGGTTTGTGCACCAATATCTGCCATAAAAGGTCCCAGCCATAATAGGTGAGAAGCTATACGACTCAATTCCAACAGAATTACTCGAATATAGCTGGCTCTTTTAGGTACTTGAATATTTCCCAACTGTTCCGGTCCGTTTACGGTTATTGCTTCTGTAAACATAGTGGCTAAATAATCCCAACGTGTTACATAAGGCAGATATTGTATAATTGTTCGGTTTTCCGCTATTTTTTCCATCCCTCTGTGTAAATAACCCAATATTGGTTCACAATCAATAACATCCTCACCATCCAGAGTAACAATAAGTCGAAGAACACCATGCATTGATGGGTGGTGAGGGCCCATATTCACTATCATGAGGTCTTTTCTTGTAGCTGGGACATTCATAGGTTTTTCCTCTATTTATTAATTCCATGAATTGCGTAAAACAAAAGAAAAAAATTCATCAAAATTCAAGACCTAATAAATCGAATAATAAAAAATGACTCTTCAAATTAACGAATTTGGGACTCCCGAATATCCAACTGATTTATTAATTTGTTATAACGTATTCCATTTTTCTTTGACAAATAAGACAGTAGCCGTTGTCGTTTTCCCAGAATTTTACGTAAACCTCGTTGAGATAAATAGTCTTTTCGGTGCAATTCCAAATGTGAAGTAAGTCTTCGTATCTTATTAGTGAAATTGAATACTTGAAATTCAACCGATCCGGGGTTTTCTTCTTTTTTTTCTTGTGAAAAACTCGGTAGAATTAAATTTTTTACCATACGTTGAAAGCTTTCTTTTCCCTTTCCTTATTTTATAGATATATTTTTTTAATCAGTAATAGTAATGACACTAATTTTTAATTTTTTATATTGTATATACAATAATATTAAATTCCGTCAGATTTCCCGATTTTTTTTTTCAAATCATAGAATACTGTATTTATGCATTCCAAAAAAAATGGTAGACTTAAAAAAGCTATATAAGACGATTTTGTTGATTCATTTTTGTATCGAATGGATACATCATTGAATTAGTATCAAGGCCTCGGAATACAGAATAGAAGTTAACAAAATGTGTGTGCGCATCTATGTGTGTATCCATTTATATCCGCATACCGAATATATTACGCTAAATAGAAGAAAGAAATCTAGATTAACGAATTCTCAATCACGGATACATATGTATTCTTACTATACTGAAACGGCTTCCATTATAGGTATCAAACCAATAGCGATTCATGCAAGCTAAATCCTCTAATCTAAAATTTGGCCAAAGAAAAAAATAAAAATTCATTTGTTTTTTTTTTTCTCTATCAAGATCCTTATTTTCAGCCAAAACTTTACAGCAATTAGTTACTTTATTCTTATTGTAAAATGTTGTCTTTCTATGTACACTATCTCTATTCTTAGAATTGAAAGACATTAGAATTCTGAATTCTCTACGACGTCTAGCGGAAAAAAAAAATTCGGGAACAAACAAATCATAATGATTTGTTTCTTTATTTTCTGTTATCTTTTGATTTCTTGTTCTTGGAGTGGATTTATATAATTTCTTCTTATCAACGTGGCTTTTTTCCGGATATCTTTGATTAATTTGACGCTTACTCTTATGAATCAACGAGAGGCCTATGGTTTGATACATCAAAAATTGTTCATCATTTTCTCTAGACAGACGACCAGGTTCGATAATCAATATTCCTTCGTTGATCAATTTTTGATTTTTCGTCAATTCTGTAAGAGTCAAATACTTCTGATTATGAATCATCATAATATCTAGACTTAGTTCTCCTCTTTGAATAGAGGTTATAGCAATCTCTTTTATATTTTTCAATCTAATCAGCAGACAATAGATTTTTATATTATTCATTACTCTTTTATTTAAGGAACCCTTCCAATTCAATTGAAAAATGAAAAACCTTTTTAATAAGAAATTAAGTTCTTCCTCTATCTTGCTAGTGGATTTTGGTTTGTTTATATCCTCTTTCCTGTCCAATCCTGTATAATCTTCTTCAATATCTTTTTCTTGGGTTGAGAGAGGTGATTCAAAATCCACTCGACCCGTGTATTCCGCTTTTGCTTGATTTCGAGTTCCTAACTCGAATTCGAATTTTTTTTTTTTTTTTGATGATCTAAAAATATCTATTATTTTTTTCCTTCCAGTGATGTTTTTATTTGCACTAACATTTTTCTTTATTTTATTTATATTAAAATCGAAAAAAAGTAATTGGATTGGTATGATCCACGGGTTACTCATATATACATTACAAAATATAAAAAATTTGGAAAAGAACAAAAATTCCCGATTCGATATGGAACGATTTAATATTTCTTCATTCATTCCCATCCAATCAAAATATTTTCTATCCAGATTTTTTTCCATATCTATAATAGCATCTTCTGCTACATAATTCTTGATAGAGATATCACTCGTTAGATCAAATATCTTTTGTTTACGTGTGTTGTAATTATAAGAAATTGCTTTATTTTTATTTGCTTGGAATGGTGATCCATATCCATAAATATATGAGTGCTTCTTATCTGCAGAATTAATAGATTTATATGAAAAAAGATCATATTCATATTGTTTTTTTTTTAATGAGTCTAATTGTTGATTTTTGTAAAGAATTAATCGGGTTTTCTCATATGAATCACGCTTTTTAAAATATTTTTTTTGAAAGACACGACGCTCATGGATTCTATTTCTCCATTTTTGTGGCACTAATCTAGACCATCTCCTCTGAGATAAATCATATTGATAATGACCCTTTAACAACCAATTTTTCCATTGATTCATTACAGAATTGGGAGGTTTCTTTTGTCTTAATTTAGAATCAAATATTCTGTGTATTCCAAAAAAAAAATCCTTTATTTCATTCTTAAGAAAAAAGGATTTTCCATGATCTTCAAAAGCAGATCTTAAATTATATATGTTAATAACTTGGGTTTCTGATAATTTTAAAAATACATATGCCTGTGACAACGAGGATACGTCACAAGAATTCTGTGAATTCGTATTCCTAATATTATCATATTTTTTTAGAAGCGAAATAAAGTGAATTAGACTTTGATTAGTTTTATCCGTTCTGTCTTCTTTTGTTTCATTATTGTAAATGGATTTTTTTTTTATTCTGTTTCTTGTTCTTGATTCAATAAACAATTGTACATCGATCCTAGGAATATAAATAATACATAGAAAGATATTTAGGTATACCCTTTCCATGAGAGATTTCAAAAAGGAATGCTGTGATTTACGGTCTAATAATAATAAAGTATTTTGTGCTTTACGGGCTAATAGAGGATTTCTTTTTTTAAAAATTTCCCAAATCCTTTTTTTTAATTCGAATCTTTTAGCATAATAACTTTTTTTGTTCGAACTAATATTTATCTCTGAAGAAAAACCCCCCCTTTCTTTTTTCATTTTTATGATTTTCTTTATGATTGTCTTTCTTTCATCATTCAGATCTTTTATTTTTTTTTTTTTCAATGAACAAGTTGTCCAATTAACAGATTGAATTCGAATGGTTGATTCATAAATTATTGGAATTTTATTACTTATTGTTGAATCTTTTTGGCTTTCACTCAATCCATATATCTTTTTCAATCTAAGTAGAAATAAAGTCGTGAGTTGTTTTATTTTTTCGTTTAGAAATAGAATACTTTTGATGATCCATTTTGCTCTTTCTTTTAAGAAATTTAGAAACAATTTAGTTCTCTGATTAAAAATATTGAGAACGAGAAAAAAATTATTTTTCCATTTTTTTATTTTTTTGTTGAGTTTTTTAAAAATGGGATGAAAAAAATAAAATTTATTTCGGGGAAAACTAGAAAAGGGGAATTCAACTTCCATTCCCAAAATTGTTAAAAAGCAAAAGTCCCTTTTTTTTTTCATTGGATCCTTTTCAGTGGATCGTAGCTTAGATCGGTGCCAAGGCTTCAGACGAAAAGGAAATATGATTTTTATCTGAATACCATCTATTAGCCACTTTTTTGGAAATTCTGTTTCCGATAATTGAACGCCATTATAGGTGCATTTAATATACATTTCTTTCTTCCAATCCCTAAAATCTTCTGACCATTCGGGAAATTGAAATAATAGCATACGAACAATATTTTTAGTTATTATCAATGAAGGCAATATAATATATTTTCTAAGAATCGATTGAGTTATTAATAAATAACCTCTTATTATTTGAGCAAATATAATGCTATCCCAGGCCTCTCCTATTTCTATACGTCTTTTTTCCTCTTTTTCTTTTTTTTTTTCGCCCCCCTCCTCACTTTCTTTTTTATTTTCCTCCGTATAATCTGAATTTAGGGATTCTGCTTTTGTCCGCATCCAATTTTTGAACATAAAAATTATTTGTCTCATTGGCTCTAAATTTTTTAAAAAAGAAAAGAACGAGGGTTTTTCAATTTTGTCAAAAAAAAGGGGCGAATGCAGACTTTTTTGAAAGAGTTTCCAAGTAATTGTTTTACGCCTTTGAGCACGTATAGATCCTTTGATTATGTCTCGTCGAAAATCTGGTTGTTGTGCATACCGTATTAAAGCCAATTCCCCGTTTTTATCAGTATTATTAGGATCTCTAGTATATCTAGAAGTATCGTTATTTTTTTTTTTTTTAGTAAAAGTCAAAATAACTACACGTTTGGCTTTTCGGGAACGAATTCCATATTTCTCTTCCTCATTTTTTACTTCCAGTTGTTCTAATTCGTCAATTAATTTGTATGACCATCGAGGAACCTCTTTCCTTATTTCTTTGATTCCAATACATTTTTTTTTTTTTACAATTCTTTTCTCGTTCAGATCAGTTCTAATTGCGTCGAACAATAATTTTATTTTTTTTTTTTCGGAATTAACTTTCACTTGTGCATATTCCGGAAAGAGAACAAGTCCTTCAAAATTAAGGCTTGATACTGATTTATCCGAGAATTTATGGATTAAAAAAAAAAAAAACCAAATTTTAATTAATAATGATTTTTTATCAAATGTATCTATTTTCTGTTCAAATTCTGAATGATTTTTATTACTATTAATATTAGTAAGTAGAGCATGAATCTTATTTTTCCAAATATTATTTTTTTTATAAGTTTCCGTTTTGATTGAGGATAACAAAGAATTTTGGATTCGTCCACGACAGGGTCCATTCAAGAAAGGATCGTATATTTTAGGTAAGTTTTTTGTTTGAGTCTCCTCATTACACAATCTAATTCGTTTTTCGACTATATCCAGAGGAAAAAATTCCTTATCTAAAACTTTGGCCCTGTTTAAAAATTCATTTCTTAGTTTTTTTTGTTTTTCTTCATTTCTAGAGTTCCAATAATTATAGAATTTATCATAGAAGTTTTTTTTTGTTGTGAAAAGGTCCATTTTTTTTTCCATCATTTTAATAAAAGTCGACAAATTAGGTGGATACGTAAAAAATATTCTTTCTTTTCCATCACTTTTACATGTATAAAAAAATAATTGTGAAGTCTCATTTCTTACTACATTTTCAAATCGAGCATTTTTTATATATCGCAACGGACGCTTCCATCGTTTAAAATCAAAAAAAATAGTTACAAGATATTTTTGAAATACCGAGATTTTCTTCTCCTCCTTTTCATTGATTTTGTATGAATTCTGATCTTTTTCAAAAAAAAGATAAGAATAAGCATCTTTTTCAGTAGATATATTTTTTTCTTGCTTAGTTCCTGTTGTTTCGGAAGTTCTTTCCGCATCCATTTTTTTTTCAATTTTACTGCTTTCTTGAATTTCTGATCGTTTTTTAATAAAAAAGGGAAACGGTGTTCTGCCGAAATAGTATAAACACGTAACAAA